ATCATAAATCAAATAGAAAAAATTACAAAAGATAAGAAGAAGAATTTTTTACTTCCGGAAAGAAATATTAGTTGGAATAAAATAAGTTCTCGCGCTAAACTAATAACATCAATAAAAAGCAATTGGCAGAAATTAAAAAGACAAAATATTCGATTAATCCGTAAATCATATTATATTTTACTATTTTTAATTGAAAGGATATATATAGATATTGTTCTATGTATCATTAATATTCCCAGGATGAATACACAACTTGTTTTTGAATTATCAAGAAAACTCATTGATAAATATATTTCTAATAATGAAACAAATAAAAATACAATTCGTTTTATTTTAACTATAAAAAATTTGTTTTCTGATTTTCGTAATACAAATTCAAAGATTTTTTGTGACCCCTCCTCCTTATCCCAAGCATATGTATTTTACAAATTATACCAAACAAAAGTTATTAACTTATATCAGCTAAGATATGTTCTTAAATATCACGAAACATCCCTTTTTCTTAAGAATGAGATAAAGAATTCTTTTAAAACACAAGGACTATTTCATTCTGAATTAAAACAGAAGAATTCGGAAATAGATCAATGGAAAAATTGGTTACGGAGTCATTATCAATATGATTTATCTTCTATTAGATGGTATCGATTAGTACCACTAAAATGGCGAAATAAAATCACTCAACGACGTATGAATCAAAATCCAAAATTAAACAAAACTTATTTGGCGGAAAAAGAACGATTAATTCATTACAAAAAATTGAATAAATTTGATTCAAATTCATTACCGAATCAAAAATATAACTTTAAAAAATACTATGGATATGACCTTTTCTCTTATAAATTTCTTAATTCTAAAGATCAGAAAGATTCATATATTTATGTATCACCATTATGTAGAAATAAAAAAGAAGAGATTCCTTATAATTACAATATAGAAAAACAAAAATTATTTCATATACCAGGAAGTATGATCCCTATCCCTAATTATTTAGGAGAAAATGATATTCTGAATCTTGAAAAATTTCCAGATAGAAAATTTGTTGATTGGAGAATTTTCCATTTTTATCTTAGAAATAAAGTAGATATTGAGTCTTGGATCGATATCACTACTGATAGTAAAAAAAATACTAACAATGGGGTTAATAATTATCAACTAATTGATAAAAAAGGCCTTTTTTATCTTTCAATTTCGAAAGATCACGAAATCAATCCATCCAATCAAAAAGGTTTTTGTTTTGATTGGATGGGAATGAATGAAGAAATACTAAGTCGTCCCATATCAAATATGAAACTTTGGTTCTTCCCAGAATTTGTACTACTTTTTAATACATATAAAATGAAACCGTGGATCATACCAATCAAATTACTTCTTTTCCATTTTAATAGAAATGAAAATTTTAGTGAAAATAAAAACATCACTAGAAAGAAAAAGGGAGATCCTCTTCTATTATCGAATGATAAAAAATCTATTGAATTAGAAAATCGAAATCACGAAGAAAAAGAATCTACAGGCCAAGGGAATCTTGAATCAGATGCACAAAACCAAGGCAATCTTGGATCAGTTCTCTCAAACCAAGAAAAAGATATTGAAGAAGATTATGCGGGCCGAAATAGAGATATAAGAAAACGTCGAAAGAAAAAACAATACAAGAGCAACACGGAAGCAGAGCTTGATTTCTTACTAAAAAGATATTTACGTTTTCAATTAAGATGGGATGATTCTTTTAATCAAAAAATAATCAATAATATCAAAGTATATTGTCTCCTGCTTAGACTGATGAATCCAAGAGAAATTGCTATATCCTCTATTCAAAGGGGAGAGATGAGTTTAGATATTCTGATGATTCAAAAGGATTTAACTCTTAACGAATTGATAAAAAAAGGAATATTAATTATCGAACCAGTTCGTTTGTCGATAAAAAATGACGGGCAATTTATTATGTATCAAACTATAAATATTTCATTAGTTCATAAGAATAAGTCCCTAATTAATCAAAGATACCGAGAAAGAAAGTATGTTGATAAGAACCCTTTTGAGAAATCCCTTACAAAACATCAAAGAATGATTGAAAATCGAAACAAAAATGATTATGATTTGTTTGTTCCTGAAACAATTTTATCCACTAAACGGCGTAGAGAATTAAGAATTCTAATTTGTTTCAATTCACGGACTCGAAATGTTATGTGCAATAACGTCAAAAACAAAAAATGGGGTAAAATCTTGTATAAAAGTAAACGTTTTAATAAAGATAAAAAAAAAATAATTAAATTAAAGTTCTTTCTTTGGCCTAATTATCGATTAGAAGATTTAGCTTGTATGAATCGATATTGGTTTCATACCAATAATGGAAGCCGTTTCAGTATGGTAAGGATACATATGTATCCGCGATTTCAAATTCATTAATGATATGTTTTTACATTATCTCACAGACTCCCATATTGGATATATCAAAGAAAGAGATGCACACATTCCATTCTGATACATGAATACTATACTAATAGAAGGCATGTCTCAATATCCATTAGATTTATAATAAATGAATTAAAAAATTCTTCTTTTTTTATTAAAGTTAGTTCAAATTTTATTTTGGAAGTGTAGAAATATATCATCCTTTCATATTCCTATCCAAAAAATAAATTGAATTGATTCATTTTATTTGATAAAATTTTGAGAATTAAAGAAATTAAGATTTTTGTGTATACCAAACTGTCATTATTCTTACTGATCGGTAAAATTGACTTCTTTTTTTTTTATTATTAGTAAAAAAAGAGGATAGAAGATTTCGTTTTATGATAAAAAATTCATTCATTTCAGTTATTTCACAAGAAGAAAAAAAAGAAAAGAGGGGGTCTATTGAATTTCAAATAGTTAGTTTCACCAATAAGATACGAAGACTTACTTCCCATTTGGAATTGCACAGAAAAGACTATTTATCTCAAAGAGGTCTACGGAAAATCCTGGGAAAACGCCAACGGCTGCTGTCTTATTTTTCAAAGAAAAATAGAGTCCGTTATAAAGAATTAATTAGTCAACTGGATATTCGGGAATCAAAAACTCGTTAAAGAAGTAACTTGAATTATTTGATTTATTAGATATTGAATCTTAAATTTTGATAAACTTCTTTTTGTTTTCAGCAATTCATGAAAGAATGAATCGAGGAATAACCTATGAATGGAACAACTACAAGAAAAGACCTCATGATGGTCAATATGGGACCTCACCACCCATCAATGCATGGTGTTCTTCGACTCGTCCTTACTCTAGACGGTGAGGATGTTATTGATTGTGAGCCAATATTGGGTTATTTACACAGAGGGATGGAAAAAATTGCGGAAAACCGAACAGTTATACAATATCTGCCTTATGTAACACGTTGGGACTATTTAGCTACTATGTTCACAGAGGCAATAACCGTAAATGGGCCAGAACAGTTGGGTAATATTCAAGTACCTAAAAGAGCCAGTTATATCAGAGTAATTATGTTAGAGTTGAGTCGTATAGCTTCTCATCTATTATGGCTTGGCCCTTTTATGGCAGATATTGGTGCACAAACTCCTTTTTTCTATATTTTCAGAGAAAGAGAATTAGTATATGATCTATTCGAAGCTGCCACCGGTATGAGAATGATGCATAATTATTTTCGTATCGGAGGAGTCGCGGCCGATCTACCTCATGGATGGCTAGATAAGTGTTTGGATTTCTGTGATTATTTTTTAACAGCGGTTTCTGAATATCAAAACCTTATTACACGAAATCCTATTTTTTTAGAACGAGTTGAGGGAGTGGGCATTATTAGCGGAGAAGAAGCAAAAAATTGGGGTTTATCAGGACCAATGCTACGAGCTTCCGGAATACCATGGGATCTTCGTAAAGTTGATCATTATGAATGTTACGCCGAATTTGATTGGGAAATCCAGTGGCAAAAAGAGGGGGATTCATTAGCTCGTTATTTAGTCCGAATCAGTGAAATGACGGAATCTATAAAAATTATTCAACAGGCTCTAGAAGGAATTCCGGGCGGTCCCTATGAGAATTTAGAAATCCGATGCTTTGATAAAGAAAAAGATCCAGAATGGAATGATTTTGAATATCGATTCATTAGTAAAAAACCGTCTCCCACGTTTGAATTGCCGAAGCAAGAACTTTATGTAAGAGTTGAAGCACCAAAAGGGGAATTGGGAATTTTTTTAATAGGAGATCAGAGCGGTTTTCCGTGGAGATGGAAAATTCGACCACCTGGCTTTATCAATTTGCAAATTCTTCCCCAGTTAGTTAAAAGAATGAAATTGGCTGATATTATGACGATACTAGGTAGCATAGATATCATTATGGGAGAAGTTGATCGTTGAAATGATAATTGATACAACAGAAGTACAAGATATCAATTCTTTTTCCAGATTGGAATTCTTAAATGAGATCTATGGAATCATATGGATTCTTGTACCTATTTTTACTCTTGTATTGGGAATCACAATAGGAGTACTCGTCATTGTGTGGTTAGAAAGAGAAATATCTGCAGGAATACAACAACGTATTGGGCCTGAATACGCCGGTCCTTTGGGAATTCTTCAAGCTCTAGCCGATGGGACAAAACTCATTTTCAAAGAGAATCTTCTTCCGTCTAGAGGAGATACTCGTTTATTCAGTATAGGACCATCTATAGCAGTTATATCCATTTTACTAAGTTATTTAGTAATTCCTTTTAGCTATCACCTTGTTTTATCTGATCTCAATATCGGTGTTTTTTTATGGATTGCCATTTCAAGTATTGCTCCCGTTGGACTTCTTATGTCAGGATATGGATCAAATAATAAATATTCCTTTTTAGGTGGTCTACGAGCCGCTGCTCAATCGATTAGTTATGAAATACCATTAACTCTTTGTGTGTTATCAATATCTCTACGTGCGATTCGTTTAAACATAAACTTTTTTTATTCCGTTATTTTGAGTAAATAAGTTGAATAGATATCTCCATTTTTTATTCATCATTCAAGCCGATGAACTAAATCCGATAGTTATATGAGTGAAAAAAACAGCTTCTAAATTAGCTGTAAAACGATTGAGTCTCATTTCCTATGTACAAGAATTAAAAGAAAGGAAATATAAGCAAGACCTTTACCCCAAGATTCAGGGATTAGTTATCCTGTCTTGAAGCGGGTTCAAAAGATCAACCGTGTAGAGTTTTCATTATCGTTTCTATGTATTACCATAACGCGTGATTGAACAAAAATGAGTGGATGGTTAGGAACACAAAAATACATAAAGGATTAGTAATGGAGATTCTTTAGGTAAATTATCCAAAAGGATATTTTTTTGTATAAAAAAAAAAAGAATCCTAATTGGGGCTTTAAGTTGGTAGAAATGATCAAGCAGTACTCCCCACGATTCCGATCCAGAGTATCCTCCTATCCACAGATTAAAAAAATGACTATCAGGAACGAAATAATCCTTTTTTTAAGTCCCCTCGTTAAGAAAGAAGAATAGGAACGAAAAAATAAAAAGATCTTTTTATTCTTTCATATATTCATAAAAATCGTGTGTCATGATAGATGAACTACTTTATAATTTTTTTTTTCATAATCGAAAAAAGATAGGTTGAAATATCTATTGTAGTTTTACAAGGAGTATTTTATTGAAGAATTAAGTTATTACTCAATAAAAAAAAAATTGAAATTATTAAAGGACGAGATCAATTCAGAAGTCTTTTTTTAGTTATTATTATAGCAGACAGAATTCCATTGGTCTAATTCGGGACCTTCGAAAGGTTTTGCTCTATTTTATCTATATATATTTATTTATACTCCAAACATATCAACAAACATATCAACATAAAAAATATCGAACCGGTCCTTAGATTTATTGGTGGCCTTGGAGGAGCCGTATGAGGTGAAAATCTCATGTACGGTTCTGTAATAGCGATAGGAACAGTGATGTTACCAACGACTATGATTATCTAATAGTTTAAGTACAGTTGATATAGTTGAGGCCCAGTCAAAATATGCTTTTTGGGGGTGGAATTTGTGGCGTCAACCTATAGGGTTTCTCGTTTTTCTAATTTCTTCCCTAGCAGAATGTGAAAGATTACCTTTTGATTTACCAGAAGCAGAGGAAGAATTAGTAGCAGGTTATCAAACGGAGTATTCAGGTATCAAATTTGGTTTATTTTACGTTGCTTCCTATTTAAATCTATTAGTTTCTTCGTTATTTGTAACAGTTCTTTATTTGGGCGGTTGGAACATCTCTATTCCCTACATATTCGTTCCTGAACTATTTGAAATAATTAAAGTAGGTACAGTCTTTGGAACGACAATTGGTATTTTTATTACATTAGCCAAAACCTATTTGTTTTTGTTCATTTCTATCACAACAAGATGGACTTTACCTAGACTAAGAATGGATCAATTATTAAATCTTGGATGGAAATTTCTTTTACCCATTTCTCTCGGTAATCTATTATTAACAACTTCTTCCCAACTCTTTTCATTGTAAAGGAAATAAGGAATACGATATTCTATATTTACGACTTTTCTCAAACAAGAGAAAGAAACAAACATCAAATTATTCATAAATCTTTACGATATGTTCCCTATTGTAACTGGGTTCATGAATTATGGTCAACAAACAGTACGAGCTGCAAGGTACATTGGTCAGGGGTTCATGATTACCTTATCCCACGCAAATCGTTTACCTGTAACTATTCAATATCCATATGAAAAATTAATTACATCGGAGCGTTTCCGCGGACGAATCCATTTTGAATTTGATAAATGCATTGCTTGTGAAGTATGTGTTCGTGTATGTCCTATAGATCTACCCGTTGTAGATTGGAAATTGGAAACTCGTATTCGAAAGAAACGATTGCTTAATTACAGTATTGATTTCGGAATTTGTATCTTTTGTGGTAACTGCGTTGAGTATTGTCCAACAAATTGCTTATCAATGACTGAAGAATATGAGCTTTCTACTTATGATCGTCACGAATTGAATTATAATCAAATTGCTTTGGGTCGTTTACCAATATCAGTAATTGACGATTATACAATTCGAACAATTTTAAATTCGCCTCAAATAAAAACGGAAAAAGCCTTTGATTAAAGAGTAATTTCGACTTATTAAGGTTAAATTTGCTCTAAAGTAAGGAATGAGTTCTTTATTTTTTTCTTGATTGGCCAATAACTATAGATTCCAACCAACTCTTGATTGGTTGGTGAGAAGTGCGATTTTATTTAATTTAGATTGAAAATTAATTTAGATTGAAAATCGTATACGTAATAATAATATAGGTAATTAGTTTGAAATAGATAATTTCAAAGTAAACTATCCTTTTTCATTTCTTTCGAATAAAGAGAAAAATGATATTGGTCCACCAATTGTACCTACATCAATTTTAACCTATTAGATTCGAATTTAATTCAATTAGATTAGGAATAAATCATAAAAAATTTCCCGGTCGGGTCAATAAAATCATGAAAGACATTTCGATTTTTTTATATTTTACATAAAATGGATTTGCCTGGACCAATACATGACTTTCTTTTAGTTTTTCTGGGATCAGTTCTTATATTAGGAGGTCTGGGAGTGGTATTACTTACGAATACAATTTATTCGGCCTTTTCGTTGGGATTGGTTCTTGTTTGTATATCCTTATTTTATATTTTATCAAACTCCCATTTTGTAGCGGCTGCACAGCTCCTTATTTATGTAGGAGCTATAAATGTTTTAATCCTATTTGCTGTTATGTTCATGAATAGTTCAGAATATGACAAAGATTTGAATCTTTGGACTGTTGGGAATGGGATTACTTCATTAGTTTGTACAAGTATTTTTATTTCACTAATTACTACTATTCTAGATACATCTTGGTACGCGATTATTTGGACGACAAAATCAAACCAGATTCTAGAGCAAGATTTGATAGGTAATAGTCAACAAATTGGAATTCATTTATCAACCGATTTTTTTCTTCCATTTGAACTCATTTCACTAATTCTTTTAGTTGCTCTAATAGGTGCAATTGCTGTTGCTCGTCAATGATAAATCTTTATCACTATTAACATAACAGCAATCCACATTCAACTTTGTTCTGTGTTATCAAATCCATTTCTTTTCAATTATATTTCAATTTGAAGATTGAAGACTCTTCATGGATAAATCCTTTGTTTTGGACTTGTTATATTATAGGCAATTGAATCTGTTGAATTCTTGTTCATATTAAAAAATGAATCCAAATTAATAAGGAGTTGTTCAATGATACTCGAACATGTACTTGTTTTGAGTGCCTATTTATTTTCTATGGGTATCTATGGATTGATCACGAGTCGAAATATGGTTAGGGCACTTATGTGTCTTGAACTTATACTGAATGCAGTTAATATAAATTTCGTAACATTTTCGGATTTTTTTGATAGTCGGCAGTTAAAAGGGGATATTTTCTCAATTTTTGTTATAGCTATTGCAGCCGCTGAAGCTGCTATTGGGTTGGCTATTGTTTCATCAATTTATCGTAACAGAAAATCAACTTGTATCAATCAATCGAATTTGTTGAATAAATAAGTAGTATTAATTATAGAAATTAGAATAGTCATCAATTTAAATTAGCATGTATGATGATATGTAAATTTGATAAAAAGGTAAGAAATCAAAGTATCTTGGCCCAATCTCATGAATCTATTCTGAATTCGATTGACTAGAAAAATTCTGGTAAAATCATTGATTCATCTGGTGTTCAAATATCTGATTCATCTACAAGTTTACTAGATCGAAGATTTATGACATTTTCAAATTGATAGATCCAATGTCACATTCAGTAAAGATTTATGATACATGTATAGGATGTACTCAATGTGTTCGAGCCTGTCCAACAGATGTATTAGAAATGATACCTTGGGATGGATGTAAAGCTAAGCAAATTGCTTCTGCTCCAAGAACCGAGGATTGTGTCGGTTGTAAGAGATGTGAATCTGCCTGTCCAACCGATTTTTTGAGCGTTCGAGTTTATTTATGGCATGAAACAACTCGAAGCATGGGTCTAGCCTATTAAATACGTTCCATAAAAAACCACTTAAATACACTTTGAATACAGTTGATTTTTTTTACCGACAAAAACCCGTACTCAAAAAAAAATCATATTCATAATATATTTTATTTTGGGCACGGGTTTTTTGGTCCAAGTTTAGCTTTATCTTGTCTTTACCACGAATTATTCTCCTTGGTTAACCATAATTGTAGTTTTACCAATAGTGGCAGGTTCTTTTATTTTCTTTCTTCCTCATAGAGGAAATAAGGTAATTCGAATATATACTATATGTATAGCTTCTTTAGAGCTCCTTTTAACGACCTATACATTCTCTTATCATTTCCAATTGGACGATCCATTAACTCAACTAGCGGAGGATTATAAATGGATCAATTTTTTTGATTTTTACTGGAGATTGGGAATAGATGGACTTTCTATAGGACCTATTTTACTGACAGGATTTGTCACTACTTTAGCTATTTTAGCGGCTTGGCCAGTTACTCGGGATTCCCGATTATTCCATTTCCTGATGTTAGCAATGTACAGCGGTCAAATAGGATCATTCTCTTCTCGAGACCTTTTACTTTTTTTCATCATGTGGGAATTAGAATTAATTCCCGTTTATCTACTTCTATCTATGTGGGGGGGGAAGAAACGTCTGTATTCAGCTACAAAGTTTATTTTGTACACTGCGCTAGGTTCCATTTTTCTATTAATAGGAGTTCTGGGTATCGGTTTATATGGCTCCAATGAACCAACATTAAATTTTGAAACATTATCTAATCAATCGTATCCTGTGGCACTAGAAATAATATTCTATATTGGATTTCTTATTGCTTTTGCTGTCAAATTACCGATTATACCCTTACATACATGGTTACCAGATACCCATGGGGAGGCACATTATAGTACTTGTATGCTTCTAGCCGGAATCTTATTAAAAATGGGAGCGTATGGGTTGGTTCGGATCAATATGGAATTATTACCCCACGCTCATTCTATATTTTCTCCCTGGTTGATTATAATAGGCGCAATACAAATAATCTATGCAGCTTCAACATCTTCTGGTCAACGTAATTTAAAAAAAAGAATCGCTTATTCGTCTGTATCTCATATGGGTTTCATAATTATCGGAATTGGATCTATAAGCGATACAGGACTCAATGGAGCCATTTTACAAATAATCTCTCATGGATTTATTGGCGCTGCTCTTTTTTTCTTAGCAGGAACGAGTTATGATAGAATACGTCTTGTTTATTTCAACGAAATGGGTGGAATGGCTATTCCCCTCCCAAAAATCTTCACGATGTTCAGTATCTTATCGATGGCTTCCCTTGCATTACCAGGCATGAGTGGTTTTGTTGCAGAATTGATAGTATTTTTGGGAATAATCAACAGTCAAAAATATTTTTTAATAACAAAAATACTAATTACTTTTGTAATGGCAATTGGAATGGTATTAACTCCTATTTATTCATTATCTATGTTACGCCAAATGTTCTATGGATACAAGCTATTTAATGTTCCAAACTCTTATTTTTTTGATTCTGGTCCGAGAGAGTTATTTGTTTCGATCTCTCTCCTTCTACCAATAATAGGTATTGGTATTTATCCGGATTTTGTTCTCTCACTATCAGTTGACAAGGTTGAAACTATTATATCTAGTTATTTTTATCGATAGTTTTCATGAATAAAGAATTTCATTTTTTTTTATTCGTTGAATTCTTTTTTTCTCTTAAGTTTCACTTAAGTCAAAAAATAAGTAAAAATGAATTGTAATCAAATAGGTTTTTGTCTTTGCGAGAACCTTTTGAATCACTACACTACTTGATTCAAAAGGTTCTCGACTGTTTCCATGAAGTTTTCTTCATGAAATTTTCGTATCCTATATTCTATTCTTATCTTACTTATATTAATAGTAATTTTATTTCGGTTCATATGGAACTAGTTTCTATAGTTATAGAGGCTGTTCCTATTTGTATTCGTCTGGGTCTGTAAAAAAAAAGATTTGAAATTCAATTAGATGTTATGTTAATCTAAATTAAATGAACCATAACTATGTAACCCTATTCCTAATAAATTGACTCCAAAATAGCATATCCAAATTATAAGAAAGCCCAGAGCAGCCACAATTGCGCAATTTACACTTTCCCAATTTTTATTTGTTCGAGTATGTAAATAAATCGCAAATATAGTCCAAGTAATAAATGCCCAAGTTTCCTTTGGGTCCCAATTCCAATATGATCCCCATGCTTCATTAGCCCATACTGCTCCTGAAAGAATACCTATGGTTAAAAAGATAAATCCTAGACTAATAATACGATAACTCCAATGATCTAATTGTTGAATCAGTTGAGCCTTGTAATAATTTTTAGAAGAAAAAAAAGAAGTGTTTAGTAAAACATTACTTTTTTGATTCATATATTTGATTTTGCCAAAGGAAAATGAATCATTTAAAAAAAAATTGTTTTTATAAAAAGTCCTTATGACTTTTCGAAATGTAATGACTAAGAGAGCTACTGATAATAATGATCCACATAAAAGAGCTGCATAGCCCAATACCATCATACTTACGTGCATGATTAACCACTGTGATTGGAGAGCTGGTACTAATAATTCGGCTTGACGCATTTCAGTTAAAAGACCTGAAGTAGCAAAGCCTTGGGTAAAAATGGTACTTGGCGCGGTTATTGGACTTAAATAATTCTTATGCTTTTTGAAATACGGAACCATATGAATAATCGAGAAACTCCATGAAAGAAAAATTAATGATTCATATAAATTACTTAATGGGAAATGTCCCGAATAAATCCAACGAGTGACTAATAATCCTGTTATAGAGAAAAAGGTAGCTATTACGCCTTTTTCTGACGAATCATATAGTCCTAGGATTTCATCGATTGATAAAGTTATTAAAGAAATTGTAATTACAATTGAAACGATCGAAAAAGATATATGAGTTAATATATGTTCTAAAGTAGAAAATATCATCAAAATTCTTAAAAAAGTGGTTGTACAAAAACCAATTAATTATACGAAATTCAAATTCGGAATTGAATTCATTATAGGACTTATTGTATCTCTTTTACAAGATGCCATGCCGCCACTCGGACTCGAACCGAGATGCTCTAGCACTGCTTCCTAAGAGCAGCGTGTCTACCGATTTCACCATAGCGGCGTACTTGAAATAATAATAACCTATTTTTATCGAATCGTCGAGATTGAAGGATTCAATTCAATATCTTTTTTATTTTAATTGAATTAAGTTGAAATTGATGAGAAAAACTCGTTTCGTTTTGAAAGGTTCCAGTTTCACTAATAAATTTTTATTTTTTCTTTTATATTTAAATTGAATTTATTTTTTATTATATTTTGAATTTGAAAATTCAAATTGAAGGTGTCTGAACTGAGTGGGTTTTCTTAATTTATGCTTTCCAGAGATTGAAAATTGATATTTTGTAAATAAAAATAAATAGTTATGACTTCAATTCAAGGATGTAACTCAAAAAAGTTCTTTCTCTTTTTTCATTTTTTTTTACTAATACAAATTCAACTAATACTAATTTATTTATTCCTAATTTCATTGATTTATCATTTATTTTCTGAATTTTAAACAAAAAAAGTATTTTGTTGGATCACATCACAGCTCATCGCGAGATCGAAGGAATTATGTGAATATTTGTAGAACTTTGTATTAACTATTAGGATTATGTTGTTGTTTTTCCTGTAGAAAATTTCATTTAGGATTTATCAAACTAATTTTATATTGGTTTTAACATCTTTTCTAAAAAAAGTTTTTGATTTTTTATTTATGATAATTGCTACTAATTTACTTTAACTCAAATTTTTTTTTGAATAATTTAATTAGAAAGTAGAAAGATTGATCCATCTTCCGTTACAAACATAGGATCCAGTTTGGATTATTCCAAATTTACATATTATTCATATATGAATTATGAATAATACTCACCTAAAAATTCGAATACCTAACTAAATGAAAAGAAAGGGACTTTCGAGTTGAAAGCAAGGGATAGGATAAATATTATATAGTAATTCAAAAAATAATATATTGATTCAGAAAGTTGCAAAATAAGTTTTAGTTTTAAGCTTAATCAATTAATTTCCCTTTGATTTTTAGTATTTATACCCAGAAAAAAATATCAAATTTTTAGGAAAAATCAAAGCTTTTTTCTTAATTCGAATTTTCTTTTCTAGTTATTTATTTGAATATTATTTTGAATATTATGACAAATAGACCGATGGGGAAAATAAGAATCCCCACCCAGAAATGATAAAACATATATTGAAAAAAGATGAAACCTTGTAGACCATTTTCAGATTAAGATAATCTAATCTAACGTTTGATTAGTTATTTGTCGCACAAAAAAACTTTTTGAATTCCCGGTCGAAAGAGACTTCGCTAACGAAAAAGCTTTCAACGCTGCCCAATATGCCTTCTTTTTCCAAATATTTTTACGAATACGTTTTTTTGATATAGAAGTACGTTTTTTTGGAACTGCCATGAAAAATTTTTAAAAGTCATTAATTTCTCTAGTTGGATGTGAAAGACATCTATTGTTCAAACAATTTTTTTTTTTTTAGATATTGTATAGAATAAAAATTGAAAAACAAAAATACAAAAGTTTTTTTTTGATATCCTTGTTTATTTTTGTTGTGCTCTATTTACATATTTTATTCCATAACTATACGTCGAAAAGTTTAAAAAGACAACCCTTAACCCTTCCCTACCTAATTCAAAACGACTTTTTTTTTTCTATTAATTGGTCAAGCTCAAAAGAATGAGTATCCCTAATTTAAAAAATTAGAATGAAACTAGTAGCTAATCAAAACCAAAGGATACATGATTTTAGAAAAGTCATTTTAGTAATTCCCTTTTTCTTTAAGTCTATTTTTTTTTTCTGCTATGGAAAGAAAATGTTGGATATCGGATATCCTAGTCTTTCATAATAGCTAAGAGTTTTTCTTACAAACTAAATTTTTTTTTATTGGAATGGAATAAAATCAATCAGTTTCACGATGAATTAGTTAATTATTATAACTAAACAAAGTAAAATTACTAGTAATTTTACTTTGTTTAGGAGGGGCAAGTTAGGGGCCAGCCTATTATTCATATCAAAATTCAAATTTCTATCAAAATAAAGTAATGTATGAAGGACTCTATTGATAGAATTCTTTATCCTTGTTCTACGTATATAAATTAAATTATCGTATCGTAATACATCGTCAATCATAATAAATAACAATTATTTAGTTGAAATTCAATTTTTTTTTTATTTTCATAAAAGAAAAATGTTACTTAATGTAATATTCAAAATTGAAAATAAAGTAATATTAAATTTTTTTTTTAATTTTTCTTTTTTGTTTTTATATTAACGTGGTCATATTCATACTATTTGACCAATTCGAACTTCTTGATTTTGGAAAGAAGAAAAATTCACAATAATTAAGAATAGAAAATTCTATTTAAGTTTTCCATATCTTGATTTTTTATTGAACCTAAAAAAAAAAAATAGATAAGAGCCGCGGAATTGACTCAGAAATAATTAATATTAATTAAGAATAAAATAGTTTTTTATGGAATATACATATCAATATTCATGGATTCTCCCCTTCCTTCCACTCCCGGTTCCTATGTTAATCGGAATGGGACTTCTACTTTTTCCAACGGCAACAAAGAATCTTCGCCGTATATGGGCTTTTCCTAGTATTTTTTTGTTAAGTCTCGTTATGATTTTTTCGATCTATTTATCTATTCAGCAAATAAATAGAAGCTCCATCTATCAATATGTGTGGACTTGGACCATTAATAATGATTTTTCTTTAGAATTCGGTCACTTAATTGATCCACTTACTTCCATTATGTTAATATTAATTACTACTGTTGGAATTATGGTTCTTTTTTATAGTGACAATTATATGTCTCATGATCAAGGATATTTAAGATTTTTTGCTTATATGAGTTT